GTGAACCAATGCGTCCAGTTCTGCGTGAACCAATTCGTGGTAAAGGTTTTGCCATATTTTATCATCTCATAAATATAAGTCAGTGGTCTATGGATATATCCATTTTATGTCAAAATGGATCCTTTCTTTTTTTTTCCATCGGATCCTTTAGAGTGTTCTCGTTTATAAAGATTATCCTTGTCTTTGTTTATGTCTTGGGTTGAAGCAAATTACTATAATTCGTCCCCGTCTACGTATCAGTCGACATTTTTCACAAATTTTACGAACAGAAGCTCTTATTTTCATATTTGTCATCCCTTAATTTTTGAATATACATACTTTTTTTTGAAGAAAGTAAGTTTATTTAAATTTTGAAATCTTAAATTCTATTCCTACGAAAGGCGAAAGGGCTTTTAAAGTTGAAAGAAAAAATTGCCTAATCATTGAAATTTTTTTATGGAGTCTATAAATTAGACGTGCTCGGATCGAATTATAAGTACTTTGATACTATCTCGTGGTGGTAGTATACGTAAAAAAATTATCTTGGCTAAAAGATAACCTAAAACCAGATCTTGATTATCTAAACGAACTTGGAACATATTATTGAAATTGAAAAAGTGATTCAGTAATTAAACTTTCAAAAATTCATTTTTGTTCTTTCATTCCATCGCAAATCCTCTTGAAGTATTAACTAATGTAAGAGGAATCGAGAGGAATGGTATTAGAAACCTATTCTTTAATCTCTTTTTTTTTTAACAAATAAATAAGAAGTCTGGATCGAATTCGGATATTAAAAAGATTACCATATATAACACAAGATTTCTCCACCAATTCTTTCGAGTCGAGCTTCCCGGTCTGTCATTATACCTCGAGAAGTAGAAAGAATTACAATGCCCATTCCACCCAAAATTCTAGGAATTTTTTGATATTTAGAATAGATTCGTAAACCTGGTCGGCTGATCCGTTTTAAATTTAGACTAGTTCTATATGGTCCTTTCTTCTTCCTTCTATGGCGTAGGATTAAAACCAAAAATTTTTTGTTTCCTTCCTGATGTTTTCTTAAATTTTTAATAAAACCCTCTCGTAAGAGTATTTTAATAATGTTTTCGGTGATGTTAGTAGTTGCTATTCGAACGGTTCCTTTTCTATTCATGTCAGCATTTCGTATAGAGGTTATTATCTCAGCAATAGGATCCCTACCCATGATAAACTAAAATTATTATTTTTCGCTAGTTTTGATATAATCAACATACTCTTGGTTTTTGTTAATTAATTATTTTATTTAATCTCTCAATTTTCATTTTCTTATTATTTAATTAAAGGTATATGCGTGAAACACAATTTACTAATTAATTTGATTAATTTTATTTAATTAAAATACTATAACTATAATACTAAATACTATAACTATATCATGGTCTCCTCTTAATCTGAAATTTTCTATCTTATATCGTCTAATTTTTTATCTTATAAAACCTCAGGTGCTAATGAAACAATTTTAGTAAAATTTAATTGTCTCAATTCCCGGGCAATTGCACCAAAAATTCGAGTTCCTTTTGGATTTCCCTCTTGATCAATGACAACTGCAGCATTGTCATCGTATCTTATTATTATACCGTTATTACGTTTTAGTTCTTTACAAGTACGTACAATTACAGCTCTGATTACTTCTGATCTTTCTAGAGGTGAATTTGGTGCTGCTTCCTTGATCACAGCAACAATAACGTCACCGATATGAGCATATCGGCGATTACTAGTCCCTATGATTCGAATACACATCAATTCTCGGGCTCCGCTGTTATCTGCTACATTCAAATGGGTCTGAGATTGGATCATATCATTTTTTTTTTTTTTATTTAAATGCAAAGGAAAAAAAAAGATATATTGTTTGTCCAAAACAAAAAAAGAAACTTCCACTTTTTTTAGTATACAAAAGGTATTTTTCCTTTGGTTATATATTCCTATTTTATTTTGAAATAAGGAATTGAGTTCGTATAGGCATTTTTGATGCTGCTATTGAAATAGACTTTCTTGCGATATTTTCTGCTACTCCGCCCATTTCATAAAGTATTCTACCCGGTTTAACGACAGCTACCCAATATTCGGGAGATCCTTTCCCCGAACCCATCCGTGTTTCCGTAGGTCTTAAAGTAACGGGTTTGTCGGGAAATATACGTACCCATATTTTTCCACCGCGGCGTGCATTTCGTGTCATTGCTCGTCGTCCGGCTTCTATTTGTCGAGATGTAATCCAAGCGGATTCAAGTGCTTGAAGAGCATATCTTCCAAAACAAATACGATTTCCTCGAAAAGCTATTCCTTTCATTCTTCCTCTATGTTGTTTACGGAATCGGGTTCTTTTGGGGTTATAGTTGATGGTTCTTTCTCAATTCCATCTCTACTACAGAACCGGACATGAGAATTTCTTCTCATCCAGCTCCTCGCGAATGAAATGATTAAAAAAAATATCCATGTCTTTTACGAATAAAATAATATATTAAATCATCGTATTCTTTGAGATTTCACTTAATTAAGTGAAATCTATTTATTTTAATTTATTTCTTACTTATTAGATCTATTTATTAGTATTAGAATCTTAGATTATTAGAATAGGATATTAGGTAGAATACAATATTAGTAGAATAGAAATTTGTATCTAATATATATAAATTAGAATCTATATTCTATTTTAGAGTTCTACTAGTTCTAGATCTAATAGTTCTAGATAGAAATATAAAAAATTATTCTAGTTATAGACATTAATTATAGCGAATTTTTTATATTTTATTTTTTTATTTTCGATAATCTTGTTTTTGTTATTTGTTATAAGGTTGTAACAAATTTTTTTATATATTCGAATTAGGATATCAGATTGATCAAATTTAGCAATCAAAAAGAATATAAAAAAAATCTTCGCGTGCGAATATTTCCTCTTGCATATTTAGTCTTTCAATAGTTATTTTATTTGTAGAGGTAACCCATGATCTCTCATAATAATAATAAAATAAATCGATTGTCTTCTGGTTCCTTTCGCTATCCTCCCAATAAATCATTAAGATTTGTTTTCAGTAAAATCTTATGTATTTACAGGTTCCATCGTTCCCATCACTTCTCGATTAATGTTTAGGTCTTATTTTTCCAATGGAGCCTTTAATAAAATAATAAAATAAATTTAATAAAATAAAATAATAAAATAAATTTAATAAAATAAAAATAAATAAAAAAAAAATTGTTCTTGAGTCAATCTTCTCAGTCTGGAGTGACTCAAGGCTCTTGATTTTTTGTTTTATCAACGGATTAGTTTAATTTTAAATCAATTGGTATGGATGCTTTACTACATTAGCTTTTATGTGATGACTCATAGACCTTACATATTGGAATTCTATATCATTGATATTCTTTTTCTTTCTTTCACCCTTCCACTTATCCGCATAATTTTCTATTTTTATTTTTAAAGCATAATCAGATTGGTTTTCTTTTGTTTGTGCAAAAAGGATTTAAATTGCTACAATGATATGACCAATATATCATATCTTGACTCTTTTTTTGTATCCAGATAATGCAAAGTGATGATTTGGTTATTAGTTGTATACTTATTACTTATTAGTTCATACTCTGGTCAGTCCGTTTTTTATCCGGACTCTAAAAAACCAACGAGTCACACACTAAGCATAGCAATTATATTACTAAATTTTTTTATTTTATTTAATTTTATTCAACCCTATATAAATAGAATTATAAGAATTTGAAATAGCCATATCTAGTTAAATTATTAATATTAAATTAATTAATTCTATAGTGTGAAATTCGAAATTATTAAATTAATATTTTAATTTAATAGTTAATAGAATTAGAATTGTTTCTTTTTGTTTTGATTAAACAAAAAAAAAGAATGAAAGAGTTTGTTCTTTTTTGTTTTATTCTAGCAATGGATATAATGTAAAAACAAGTCAAGTAAGGGTTTATTATTTATTGTCTATAAATGTCCAAATTTTTATGCCTAATACCCCATAAATAGTTCTAACTGTATACGAGCAATAATCAATTTTAGCTCGAATGGTTTGCAGAGGAACCCTACCTTCTCGAATCCATTCGACTCGTGCAATTTCTTTTCCATCAAGACGTCCCGCAATTTGTATTTGAATTCCTTTTGTATCTGCCTGTTCAGTTAATTCAATAGCTTTTTTCATTGCTTTACGAAAAGAAACTCTATTCTTTAATTGTCCAGCTATAAATTCTGCAAGAATATTAGGGTTCCTATAAGGATTTGAAATTCTTGTGATAACAATATTGAGTTTTCGGTTTACACAATTAAGTTCTTTTTGTACATGTATCTGTAATTCTTCGATTCGTTTGGGTCTACTTTCTATTAATAATTTTTTGAATCCCCTATATATTATGACCTGAATCACATCGATTCGTTTTTGAATCTCTATACGTGCAATTCCCTCAACCCCAGAAGATATTTTTGTATTTTTTTTTAAAAAATTCTTGATAGAGTTTCTTATTTTTTGATCTTCTTGTAGACCCTCAGAGTAATTTTTTGGTTGTGCAAACCAAAGAGAATGATGACTTTGGGTTGTACCAAGTCTAAAACCAAGTGGATTTATTTTTTGTCCCATAATCCCCCACTATTTAACTATACATATTGTCAAATCTCATATCCGTGGATTTTTTTTTTTATACATCTCTGGTTTTTTTTTTAAGAATATGTTAGATTCTTCATACTTCTTTATATCCTATTCTTTATATAAAGATCTTCCTATTCTTTATATAAAGCTCTTCATATTCTTTATATAAAGATATATTTTTTAATACAATAGTTATATGACAAGTCGATTTTTTTATTAGATAACCCCGTCCCCGAGCCTGAGGTTTTAATTTTTTCACACTAGTACCGTCGTTAACCTCGGCTTTACTAATAATTAAATCGGATTCGTTGAAAGCCATATTGTGACTAGCGTTTGCTGCTGCCGAAGAAATCAATTTTAAAATGGGATAAGATGCTCGATAAGGCATGA